GAAAGAAGTTTTTACAGGATCTCTATCTACCAAAATGAGGACTTCTGGTTCCGGCGAACGAATAATCATGGAGTCCTCCTCTTTCCGGACAAGACATACAAAGAAACCCGCCAACAGTCAAGTAATTAGTGAACCTCTGAGAGATGTTTATAATTAGTTTCTTTCTCTTCTATCTCCCGTCTATTTTTGATTTAGTTATTCACTAGAGCAATTATGATCTGGAAGTCGATCCGGGGCAAGTGTTCGGATCTATTATGACATAGTCATGAGGCGCTCAACGGACCTTTTTTTATCTTAGAAAAACCATTTTTTTTTGCAACCTAGTCGTCTGTATTTATTAATATCTTAGTTAGAAGTTCCTAAATGTTGCTACGTCTTCCATTCCATGGAACATATTTCTTATTTACTCGATTCTTAATTATTACTCTATTCGAAATTACATAGGCAGGTATTGGTCATTCCTAATGCAATATTCCAGTATCTATCTTTTTAGTCATTCAAAAGTTCGTTTTAATAGCAGAACACAAAAAGAAATATATATTCTCTACTATATCTATCTGCGTATCATTTTTTATTCCCACAAAATACCAGAGGAAATAGAAAAAGATCTTCGAAAGGATATAATGAAATTCTTTGGTTTTCTTTTTTCAAAAAGAAATGATCCATTATAAAAAAAGAAAATAAAAAGAAAGAGTGCTCTTATTCGAAACGTCTCGTGATCTTCAACCAATTTTGCGCTTCAATATAATTACCAGGCGTAAGCGCTATAGCTTGTTTCCAATACTCAGCGGCTTGATCGAACCAAGCCTCCGCAATTTCAGAATCGCCCTGTTGAATGGCCTGTTCTCCCCGGTCGGAATAGGTGGGTCAATTCCTTCCCTTAGAACCGTACTTGAGAGTTTCCTACCTCATACGGCTCAGCATTCAATTCTTGTGTTGTCCCATTTTCTTTTTATTTACCCTATCTAATTGAATGAGATTTCTCATAGGTCTATCCCATTTTGCTCGGGTTAACTAAAAGAGGTAAATTACATGAGTTTCAAACTGGAATATTGATTACTAATTAGTTTTTTTTAGTTTTCTCTTTTCTCCCACCTTCAAAAGAATAAAGCATAAGTATTTCCACTCTCGCTAGAATTTTCTGAAAGTTAACTAAATATAGAATTTTCGAAAAAGACTTTTCTTCATAATAAAGAAAAAAAGACTTACTATCTTTGGGATCTGATTCTACACCGCTGCTCAATCCCTTAGGGGATCAACTTTATTACATAAGTGGATTCCAAACTTTTTTCTTATATCATAATAATAAATATAAGTAAGTAAGCAGTCCTTATTGTATCGGTCCAAAACCTCACTAATTGATCTTTACGGTGCTTTTGCTATCAATTAGATCCTTTATCCATAGAATAAAGTATAACGGCATATCTATTTCTTCATACTTCGACTTCTATGAAGTTCCTTTCTTTGCTACAGCTGATAAAAATCGTTTTTTGGACGATGCATATGTAGAAAGCCTTTTTTTTTTCGTCTAATTAGAAGGGATTCGCTTTTTTCTCGTTCCTTTTTTCTTTCTATAGTGGAGATAGTCGCACGTAATGACAGATCACAGCCATATTATAAAAAGCTTGTGGTAAGAACGGGTTTCGTTCTAGTGCCCGAAAATAATATTCCAAGGCTTTCGTATGTTCTCCGTTACTTGTGTGGATAAGGCCTATGTTATAGAGTATATAGCTTCGATCATAGGGATCAATTTCGTCTCGCATAGCTTCAATATAATTCTGTAAAGCTTCGGCATAATTTCCTTCGGATTGAGCTGACATCCGTTACGGTCGTCGTTCGATTCAAAGAATCTCCGTTCCAGAACCGTACGTGAGATTTGCACCTCATACGGCTCCTCGGGGGCCATAAATCAATTTCAAAGGACCAAACCAATATTATTCCAATACTATTTATCTTAATATGGTTGTAATATAAATATAGATAAGAAAGTCAAAACCTATTGGAAGATCCCGAATGAAACCAATGAAATTCTGTCTGCTAGATGCTATAATAATAACTAAAAAACGCTTCTGAATTGATCTTGTCCCTTAATAATTTGAATTTCTCTTTGTTGTGAGTAATAACTTAATCCTTCAATAAAATACTCCTTGTAGAAATATCAATAGATATTGAAATCCATCCTTTTCGATTACGAAAATCAAAATGTTAGAATTCTGTATTTCATGAATCATGACACAATATCTCTATGAATATATGAAAGAAAAAAAAAGGATTTTGATCGTTTCTCTTCTTCTTTCTTAAAAAGGGAGTTTCAAAAAGAAAAGGATTATTTCGTTCCCGATAGTCATTTTTTTGAATCTGTGGATAGGAGCATACTCTGGATCGGAATCATGAGGAGTACTGCTTGATCATTTCTACCAACGTAAAGCCCCAATTAGTATTCTTTTTATGTTATGAAAAATACCCTTTTGTATAATTTACATAAAAATCTCCATTACTAATCCTTTATGTTTTTTTTTGTTCCTAACCATCCACTCATTTTGACTCAATGGTCCATTATAGTACTACATAGAAAGGATAATCAAAACTATATATGGTTGAGCTTTTGAGCCCGCTTCAAGCTTGGCTGACTAATCAACCGATCTTGGGGATAAAGGTCTTGTTTATTTTGATTTTCTTTTCATTCTTGTACATAGGAGATGAGACTCCATTTTTTGACTGCTAATTTAGAAGCTGTTTTCTTTCACTCATATAACTATCTGATTTAGTTCATCAACCTAAATAATGAATAAAAAAATGAAGATATATCTATTCCATTTCTTTACTAAAAAGAAAGAAGGAAAGAAAAGTTTATGTTTAACCGAATCACACGTAGAGATATTGATAATACACAAAGAGTTAATGGAATTTCATAACAAATTGATTGAGCCGCAGCTCGTAGACCACCTAAAAAGGAATATTGATTATTTGATCCATATCCTGACATAAGAAGTCCGATGGGAGCAATACTTGAAATGGCAATCCATAAAAAAACACCGATATTGAGATCGGATAAAACAAGGTGATAACTAAAAGGAATTACTGAATAACTTAGTCAAATGGATATAACTGCTATGGAAGGTCCTATACTGAATAAACGAGTATCCCCTCGAGATGGGAGAATATTCTCTTTGAAAATGCATTTTGTCCCATCGGCTAGAGCTTGCAGAATTCCCAAAGGACCGGCATATTCCGGCCCAATACGTTGTTGTATTCCTGCGGATATTTCTCTTTCTAACCACACAATTACGAGTACACCTATTGTAATTCCCAATACAAGACTCAAAATAGGTACAAGCATCCATATGATTCCATAGAACTCTTTGAAGGATTCCAATCTGGAAAAAGAATGGATATCTTGTACTTCTGTTGTATCAATTATCATTTTAACGATCTACTTCTCCCATAATGATATCTATGCTACCTAATATTGTCATAATATCAGCCAATTTCATTCTTTTAACTAACTGAGGAAGAATTTGTAAATTGAGAAATCCGGGTGGGCGAATTTTCCATCTCCAAGGAAAACCACTCTGATCTCCTATTCACAAAATTCCCAATTCCCCCTTTGGGGCTTCAACTCTTACATATAGTTCTTGCTTCGGCAATTCAAAGGTGGGGGAGGTTTTTTTACTAATGAATCGATATTCTAAATCATTCCATTCTGGATCCTTTTCTCTATCAAAGGATCGAATTTCTAAATTCTCATAGGGTCCCCCAGGAATTCCTTCCAGAGCCTGTTGAATAATTTGAATAGATTCTGTCATTTCACTGATTCGGACTAAATAACGAGCTAATGAATCTCCTTCTTTTTGCCACTGGATTTCCCAATCAAATTCGTCGTAACATTCATAACGATCAACTTTACGAAGATCCCATTGGATTCCAGAAGCCCGTAGCATCGGTCCTGATAAACCCCAATTTATTGCTTCTTCTCCGCCAATAATGCCTACCCCCTCAACTCGTTCTAAAAAAATAGGATTCCGCGTAATAAGTTTTTGGTATTCAGAAATCGCTGTTAAAAAATAATCACAAAAATCGAAACATTTATCTATCCATCCATGAGGTAGATCGGCTGCTATTCCTCCGATACGAAAATAATTATGCATCATTCTCATACCGGTGGCAGCTTCAAATAGATCATATATTAATTCTCTTTCTCGGAAAATATAGAAAAAAGGAGTCTGTGCACCAATATCTGCCATAAAAGGGCCAAGCCATAAGAGATGAGAAGCTATACGACTCAACTCTAACATAATAACTCTGATATAACTGGCTCTTTTAGGTACTTGAATATTCCCCAACTGTTCGGGTCCATTTACAGTTATTGCTTCTGTGAACATAGTCGCTAAATAATCCCAACGTGTTACAACAGGCAAATATTGTCACACTGTTCTGTTTTCCGCAATTTGATCCATCCCTCTGTGTAAATAACCCAATATCGGCTCACAATCAATAACATCTTCACCATCTAGAGTAAGGATGAGCCGAAGAACACCATGCATTGATGGGTGGTGAGGTCCCATATTGACTATCATGAGGTCTTTTCTTGTAGTTGTTACATTCATAGGTTATTCCTCGATTCATTCTTTCATGAATTGCTGAAAACGAAAAGAAATTCATCAAAATTCAAGATCTAGTAAATCAAATAATTCAAGTGACTTTTCAATTGTTCGAGTTTTTGATTCTCGAATATCCAGCCGACTAATTAATTCTTTATAATGTACTTTTTTTTTCTTTGACAAATAAGACAGAAGCCGTTGCCGTTTTCCCAGGATTTTACGTAGACCTCTCTGGGATAAATAGTCTTTTCTGTGCAATTCCAAATGTAAAGTAAGTCTTCGTATCTTATTGGTGAAGCTAACTACTTGAAATTCAACGGACCCACTGTTTTCTTTTTTTTCTTCTTGTGAAATAACGGAAATGAATGAATTTTTGACCATAAAACAGAACCTTCTATCCTTTTGTTTTTCTTTTTACAATTCAATAAATAAATTTGACCAATCAGTAAGAATAATGCTACTCATTTATAGTTTGTATATACAATAATCAGAATTTGTTTATGAGCTACTAATTTTATCAACTCATAAAAAAAAAGAAAATGAATGTTTCCAGTTTTCAATTTGATTTGGATACGATAAGAAAAGAGGTTCTATTTCTACACTAAAAAAAAGGGGAAAACCATTATTAACTTAAAAACAAAAAACTGCAAATAAAAAATAACAAGATTCTGTTGATTCATTTATAGACCTAATGGATATTAATACATGCATTGAATTAGTATTCAGTTATCAGAATGGAATGTCAAAAATGCATGTATGCATCTCTTTCTTTCATATATCGGATAGGGTAGAGAATGCATGCCAAAGGTTGTTATTAATGAATTTACAATCGTGGATACATATGTATCCTTACCATACTAAAACGACTGCTATTATTAGTATCAAACCAATATCGATTCATACAAGCTAAATCTTCTAATCGATAATTAGGCCAAAGAAAGAACTTGAATTTAATTAATTTCTTTTTATCTCTTTTGGTTTTATCCAAAACTTCACTACAGTTTTTTATGTATTTGAAAAATACTAGATTTTTTTGTATAACATTTCTATTACTTGAATAGAAAGAAATTAGAATTCTTAATTCTCTTCGCCGTTTAGTGGATAAAATATTTTCAGGAACAAACAAATCTGAACGCATTTTGTCCCCGTTTTCAGGCATTTTTTGATGTTTTGCAATGGATTTCTCAAAATGGTTCTTATCACTATAACCTTTTTCTCGATATCTTTGATTAATTGGAGGTTTACTTTTATGAACCAATGAAATATTTCTCATTTGATAGATAAGAAATTGTCCGTCATTTTTTATAGACAAACGTACCGGTTCGATAATTAATATCCCACTTTTCATCTATTTTGTCAGAGTGAAATTCTTTTGAATCGTCAGAATATCCAAATTCATTTCTCCCCTTTGAATAGACGCCATAGCAATTTCTTTTGGATTTCTCAATCTAAGCAGGAGACAATATACTTTGATATTATTCATCATTCTTTGATTTCAAAACTCATTCCATCTCAATTGAAAACGTAAATACCTTTTTAGGAAGAAATCAAGCTCTGCTTCTGTGTTACTCTTGGATTGTTTTTTCTTTCTACGTTTTTTCATATTTGAGCCTGCAGAATTTTCTTCAATATCTTTTTCTTGGTTTGAGAGAACTGATCCAAGAGAATCTTGGTTTTGTGCATCTGATTCAAGACTACCTTGTCCTGTGGATTCTTTTTCTTTTTGATTTAGATTCCGTAATTCCTTATTTTCTTTTTGATTTAATTGGCTGAATTTATCCTGAGCAGAAGCAAAGGGAGAAAGGGGACTCCTGATACTTGCTTGATTCTAAACATCTGGAAGTTGGGTTCTCTATAGCTAAAGTGCTGTAAATCCTTGCCTCTAAGATTCAAGGATGGATATAGTAGTGGAAATATTTTTATATAAAGATTTACCAATTCCCTTCCACTAGTAATGTAGTGTTTTAATTACTAGGTTTTGAATTAGATTGGATAGTCCAACGAGAAATCAAATTAGTGGTTGTACAAAGGGCTGAAGATGCTTTCTATATATACAAACTTATGGCAGTCTCTAAGTATTGAGGCATTCAATAAATATTTCATTCGATGGAAAATTGGATTTTCTATATTGCAAAAATCAATTCTTTCTTTTCAATAAACCCTAGTCAAGAATGGAATAGATTGCCTCCCGATTCTTTCACAGAAAGACCCTTTAGACAGTAAGGATTAGATCAAATGGGAAAAAATAAGGGTATGTGATAGATAATGATATATCTTGATTCGATATTTGGAGCCCTTTTATCTTTATGAAACTTAAGGACAAGAAAAGAAGGAATAGGTCTTATTTTTCCTACATTTTTTTCCTACATCTTAGGAAGATTTGATTCCCTTGATATTTCTAAATAGGTCACTGCCTATTTTGCTTGTGCTTAACGTTTTCCCGATTCGACTAGAAAAATCATATCCTCTAAGAACTTGTTAGAAGCGAATTTCTTGGATCCTTTCATCAAACGGTGTTGGGTTAGAATCCCTTTTTTGACTCTGCACCAGTGATTCCACTATTATTAGTGAACAATAATGGAATAATTCCTTCATAGATATAGGGGACAACATTTACATGGATATAGTAAGTCTTGCTTGGGCTGCTTTAATGGTAGTCTTTACATTTTCCCTTTCACTGGTAGTATGGGGAAGAAGTGGACTCTAGAGGTACTACTAATTGAATTGAGGAATCAAACCGTATCGATTCTTTTCGTTATCGTTTTACTCTTTTGATTTTCTCTTTTGATTTTATTTGTTTACCTCTCTCTTTACTGGTCAAAGAGAAAAATGAAGTTCTGTTATGAAGTGAATATGCACCTTGGATGGGAAATATGATATACATAGTGGTTGTTTAAAGAGAGACTGTGAATAATAAGATCTTAGAGTCACATATTGCGCACTTAATCACTAGTTTTCTTATTTTATTTGAATAAATTGTATTTATGCTATGCTTTGTTGACTCATTTCATATCATGACTCAAGAGTTAAAAACGATGGATTAAAGTCTTTCTTTTCAAAATCTGAAGAAATTCCCAGAGAACCTTTTGGATCATCCGTTAACTGTTCATTCAATTACTTCTCGGAATGCTAAAAGAAAATCGAGTCATTTTATGCTTGGACTTTTCTTCTTTTTTTCGTCGAGATTGGCTTGGTGTTCAGTGTACCGCCCATAGGAGTAAATGATTCATCCCAATCCGGATGTTCAGGAAGGGCATTGTCGACTAAAGAGATGGTTCTGTCAGCAGTCGGAGCGAGAGTAAGAAGCGGCAGTAGAAGGAGTAGAAGCTGTAGATGCCAAGTATAACGGCAGAGGAACAGAAGCAGTACTCGACCGTAGTTAGAGGTCTCCACATCAATTGGTTATTCCCACGGGCGTCAAAAGGAAAAAAGGCTTCCAGCGTCTTGGATAAAAACCACATAGGCTGAAAAGAGAGTTTCGTAGACGCTCGACTAGATAGGGTAAGTGAGGAGAAAGGGTCTCGTTCAGAACAGCTCCGATAGGATCACAAGTAAGGGAATCATAAACAAGGTTTTTGCCCTCATCGGTCGAAGACAAGCTCAGCCCTTACCATTATGTATTTCCTACTTTTCGTTTCACCTCACCTTTTTGTCCATCCATGGAAAACCGAGACAAAGCAGCTCTTTCCAGGCGACCTGACCTCGTCGTTCTCTGGTGGAACAGAATACTGCCCGATCAGACCACCGCGCACACGACTCGTCTTAATAGTCTTTGTTTAATAACTGCGTACATAATGAGTGACTGCTGCGAGATCTTCTAAATTTCATGCTATTGGCAACCATATTAACATAAAGGCAGCCTCCTTAGTTAGCTCATGAATCAACATATGAACTATTGCGCTAAGTGGTCGCAAAGTAATTAGGCGGCTGATTGCCATTGCTTTTGCTTGTCGGCCCCTCCCGTTCCCTCCGTCTTCCGATTGCTTTCTGCAACTACCTAACTATCATCTACTGGCTTCCTCTATTCCCAATACCATCTTGTACTTGCTTGTATGAGTCTAAAGGAGGAATAGCTGCGGGGGAAACGAAGAAAGAAATCTCTTTCGTTTTTTCTATTAGACTAAGTTCATTAACAAAGCGTTCAAGTGGGCGTGTTTGCTTTGCTTCAGCGGGGATGGAACATTAGAAACGTAATAAGATACCTTAGCTTACTCCGGAAAATGCCACCGGCTAAAGAATCTATCATTGAATTCACCAGCTCCGGCTGAATGAAGGGGGAGGAAGCGAGTTCACCTCAAGAATGAAATGAACAATTTAATAAAGGAGGGTTGTATCAGAATATTTGACGTCTTTAATCCCTAATCTGGCAAGTCTTTTCCAACGGTGTGTACTTCTTTTCATAGTCAATCAGAGTTTTGCTAATGTAGTACATAGCATACTGATGAATCAACCGTGGAGATCCTCAAACTAAGAAGCAAATCAAGATTCTTGGTGTATTCGGGGAAAAGATCGATCCGTCTATTGACCCGGCCGGCTTCTCCTTGATGGAGAGATGGCTTGCTTTATGGTTGGGTATGGAGAGATGGCTTGCTTTATGGGCTTTGGTATGGAGAGGCGATGGAAGCAGTGAGTTGACCTGACCCTTTGAGTATCGTTGTTAGGGTTCCAAACCTTCTAGTTTCCAGTCTGATATCTTGTTTCACTTTGATTTCAAGGGTCTTAGTTTAACAAGTCTAAAGCAGATGAGGGACTAGCGAGTTCAGTTCTCTTCTAGTATGAGGAGGCAAGTTAGTAGTGTCTCTTGCGAGACCTAACCATTCGTTCTAACAAGCGGGTTTCCTTGTTTTTAGGCTTTTATGATGTATAGTGCAAACAAGCACGGGAAAAGATACCAATCCAAGAGAGAAAAGAAAGACCAAAGGGGCATAAAGCCAAGTCTCGGCTAAGACCTCGGGATGGGTATGAGTTGGAGTGAGGGGATATTCTTTTGCCAGGAGATATGTACAAGTAGTTGATCTACCTGACTCCGCGATCCCTGAGGGGAGGTTGGGCAAAGCCTAATGATCCGAACCCTTTCTTGTGGAATCCGGAGAAGAAGCTTTCGCGGAATCAAATTCAGTCTTAACACAGAAGGCAGTGGCCATTTTTCATAAAAAAGCCCAAGCACTCCGCTGGTGAATCCTATAACACCTAAAGCTGTGCTATCTCATGGACCACGGGATGACAAGAAGAAGGAGGAAGAACATAACGATAATCGCTATCGGCCGGCAGCTTTCTTTTGACGGGAGAGAAAGAAGAGTGGGTTTGTGGGCTTCTTTCGCTTCCCTACCCCCCGATTCCGTTGTGCAATATCGTGAGTAAGCATCCAATTTCACACAGGAATGAATTTGAGGTCCTACCTAATAAGTCAAAAACTCTATTTACTGTCTCACGTCCCTCGGAATAAGTTAAGGATTCTGCAATTCCCCTTTGTTCGCCCGCTTCGCGTCGGCATCCGTTATCGCAGAACCCCGAGAGAGGTTATAACGGCCTTCCTACCGGGTGTCCCAGGCCGCAAGGATTCAGCAATGTTACCGTGGGCCCGGCGTACCTCACGTCAAGGGAGCTAAAACGGTACTCTATGTATGAATTGTTAGCCCCAACTACAATAGACTACTCTCGGGGAAAGGAAAATAGTCAATCCCAGGGGTTCAAGAGAGCCAAGCGACAGAAGGCGAAAGCATACAGACGCGGCCCGTACCCCAGCACCTGACGAACATCCATCCCTTGTGCCAAAAAGGGAGAAGGCAGAGAACGACCCCTCGATAGTCCTTCAATTGTTATGGCATCAGGTCGTAAGGCTTCAAGGAAGAAGTCGCAAGGAAGGAAGCCTATGCACATGAATCAGAAGCTTTGGCACTTCTGCCTTTCCTTCTTATAAGGATTGCAGGATGCATGCTAAGTAAATGACGATGGCATCGAATGCAAAAGAGGGTGTGGTTTTGAGGCCAGAGAGCAGATGCATTGGCAAAAGTACGTGTAAAAGCTTAAACTGCTTATCCGGGTGCGGCTTTCTAGCCATCAGGATAGAAAAGTAGATCGTTCAACACCTGCGGAACCTTTCGTTCACTTACAAAAGAGAGAATAAGAGCGAGGGGATATATAGTCTAAAAGAAGCAAGTTCTCGAAGAAAGCAGCCAAGTCACACTATTCCTCCAACTGGCAACATGAATTCATACATATACCAAGTTGGACTACAAAGAAGATCTGGGAGAAAAGATTCATTTCACCGATGGGAATGATTCCTCTCCTTGTCAGCCCACCTCTTCCTAACGACGAGCCCGATGAGCGTATCAATGGACTAACCTGTGAGCAGTGTATCAATGGAATGACCCGAGCAGACAAAGGGATCAAGGCAATAGCTACGCGCATCAAGGTGATACCTAGACCGAGCGAATCTGACCGTAGCGTACCATACTGAGTGAAAGCGTGCCGAACCAAGGGAAGCCTATGATATCCCATACTGATAGGCTCAAATCACGGGATTTCCCATATGGAGTTTGATCTCTGCTTGCTGCTTCCAGTCTCTCTTTCGATATCTGGAATTGGACCAAGAAAGAAAGGAATGGGACACCTTGTGGGATTCATCCTGCTCCCTTTGGTTATTCCTTGTCATCACATCCAACTCGAGATATAGAATTTTTGGGGCGAGAAAAGATAAAGATAGACTCTTCGACCGTGGTTTAAGGAAGTTCCTAGAGTAGGAGTCAGGAGTAAGCAGTCCGGCATTCCCATTTTGAGGCTAGACCTTGAAGTTGGAAGTTGCAGTTCAAGTCCCTCCAATCGTTAACCTCAGGAAAGTAGGAAATATCGTAAGAGAATCTGAGTCACGTCACGCTCTTGAAAGGCCCTTAAAGAAAGAGGCTTAAGTCAGTGGTTCGAATCCACTTCTAAGCGGGCGAAGGGTCCAAAGGACAGACGCCGGATTTTCAAATGAAAGTGAAAGAAGGACCAACGAGAAGACACTATTTCCATTTTCTTCCGGTATGCCGCTCCGCCAGCAAGGAGCGAAAGAAGCAAGTGAGCTGTGGTAATGTCAGAATTTGCACCTATTTGCATATCATTTTTTAGAAGTTCGTTCGTTTCTTTGATCCTACTCGGTGTTCCTTTTCCATTTTCTTCCAATAGTTCGACCTATCCGGAGAAATTGTCGGCCCTATCCTCCCTTCTAATCTCTTTTTTGAAGAGGCCTCAAATGAAAAGACGGATCCTTTTTGGATTGCTGCCCGTTATTATGAGTATTATGGCTCTATTGGTACGCAACTACGTTCTGGTTGATTTTAGAAACCTAAGTCTTTGCCTTTTGATGGATTCTTTATTATCCCTGGTGGAGGGTTGGCAACCTCTTCCGGCCTCTCCCTGCGCCTCACCCAGCCTTCAGTCATTGCTTGCAAAAGCCGCTGAACAGCAAATAAACCTCATGGACTCCGCGGGTAATGAGGCCGCTGAACGGCGGATCACCCTCATTGACTCAGCGGAAGAGGGCACTTCGACCGCAGCAAGGGGGGCAAGCAATGATGAAACGGGGCCCTCTCGTGCAAAAGCAGCTCTTTCCGCCCTGGATGATAGAAAAGAGGAGCTTATTCATGCGAGCTCACCAGAAAGGGGGATCTCGCGGAAGGACAAGAAATCCAGGAGAGACGGGAAACTCAGGAGTCATTTTTTTCCGTATCTAACACGGTCAGTTCATTCCAAGTGGTCAAACAATTGGAAAAAGAGGCTTTTGCGCCTGGAGCAGGCAACAAATTCTCGAAGGCGGACTCTTACCCCGCCACAAATTCTATTTTCAATCAAATGTTGGAATGTCAAAGTAAGCACCAGGGGGGGGTGGGTAAACAATAACGAAAGAAAAATAGAACCTCTTAAAAGAAATTGCTTTTAATTACATAATATGAGAGGATGGCCTTTTTATTGATTTTGACGATTGGATCTCTCTATGAATGGAAAAGGGGTGCTTCGGATCGGGAGTAATCACTAGTGAGAGGGCAAAAATCGGGGAGAAGGGCAAAGGAAAGAGCGATGCCTACATTAAATCAATTGATACGTCATGGTAGAGAAGAAAAACGGCGCACGGACCGTACTCGAGCTTTAGATCAATGTCCCCAGAAGCAAGGAGTATGCCTGCGTGTTTCAACGAGAACACCGAAAAAACCTAATTCAGCTCTACGTAAGATAGCCAAAGTACGATTGAGCAATCGACATGATATATTTGCTTACATTCCGGGCGAAGGTCATAATTTGCAGGAACATTCTATGGTCTTAATAAGAGGAGGTAGAGTGAAAGATTTGCCAGGTGTGAAATCCCATTGTATTCGAGGAGTCAAGGATTTGCTGGGAATTCCGGATCGAAGAAGGGGCAGATCAAAATATGGTGCGGAAAAACCCAAATCGATATGAATGGAAGATGCCTCTGGAACTTCTTTTTCTCGGTCAGGAGAGGGGGTCTATGTTAATAGAGCTCGACTGAAAGGAGAGGGAACAACCACAACGTTACGCCCTAAAATAGAACTATACGGAGCCCTTCCGAATGACCTAACATGGAGTCTACTACACTAGCCAACAAAGAGTGTAGTAGACTCCATTCGCCCAGCAAGCGGAGGCGGAGGCGAGAAAGCAAGCTCCGGGGAGCGAGAAAACGTAGAGCGCGCTAGCGAACGAGAAAACTACGCGCGCACTAGCGCGCGGAGGCTTGAGAGCCAGCAAGCGGAGGCTCGAAAGCCGGAGCGCGCTAGTGCGCGCGTAGTTTTCTCGCTTGCTGCTACGGCTTTCTATTAGAGCCTAGCAAGCGGAGGCGCTGGAAGCGAAGGACGGAGCGAGCAAGCGAGAAAACGTAGGGCGCAGACGCTCTCGAGAAAACGGAGAGCGCAGACGCCTCCGGCTTTCGAGCCCGGAGCTTGCTCCGCTTGCTTGCTTGAAAGCCTACGCGCGCTAGCTAGCTTTCTCCGTTTTCTCGCTTGCTCGCTCTGGCTTTCTATTCTCGCCTACGCTTGCTCTCTTGCTCGCTCCGGTCTCCCCGTAGCTTGCTCTTTGGCTCGCTGCGGGTCGGTCGTTCCTCTCCTCCCCGTAGCTTGCCAGAGAGCAAGCGTACGCGAGAAAGAGCAAGCGGAGGTCCGAAAGGACCCGGAGCGAGCAAGCAAAAAAAAGCGGAGGCGAGCAAGCGGAGGCGCTGGAAGCCCTACGCGCGCTAGCAACAAAACTACAAGCGCGCTAGCGACAAAAGACGACGCGCGCGTAGGCGTGAGAGCCAGCGAGAAAAGGTAGTATGCGCGCACTTCAGAAGTTCAAAAGACCCTTCCTGAGCGCGCGGCGTTTATAAGAGCGCAGACGCGAACGAAGCGGACTCTATACGCGCGCACTAGCGCGCGGAGGCTTGAGAGCCAGCGAGAAAACTACGCGCGCACTAGCGCGCTCCGGCTTTCGAGCCTCCGCTTGCTCTTTGGCGCGCTTCGGGTCCTTTCTCCCCGGAGCTTGCTGGGGAGGAACGACCCTACGCGAGCAAGAGAGCAAGCGGAGGTCCGGAACGACCCTACGCGAGCAAGAGAGCAAGCGGAGGTCCGGAACGACCCGGAGCGAGCAAGAGAGCAAGCGGAGGGGAGGAACGACCCTACGCGAGCAAGAGAGCAAGCGGAGGCTCGAAAGCCGGAGCGCGCTAGTGCGCGCGTATAGAGTCCGCATTGCTTGCTGCTCCGGCTTTCGAGCCAGCAAGCGTAGGCGCTGGAAGCGAAGCGCGCCAAAGAGCAAGCTCCGGGGAGGAAGGACCGTAGGCTTGCTCTCTGGCAAGCGTAGGCTTTCGATAGAAAGCCGGAGCGCGCCGATTCTTTTCTTGCTAGCGCGCGTAGGCTCGAAGAGTTCGCTTGCTGCTACGGGTCCTTTCGGACCTCCTAGCTTGCTCTTTTGGCGCGCTTCGCTTCCAGCGCCTCCGCTTGCTGCTACGGGTCCTTTCGGACCCCCTAGCTTGCTCTCTGGCTCGCTCCGGCTTCCAGCGCCTCCGCTTGCTTGGGGGAAATCCTTTGATTGCGTATTGAATATAGATCCATGTTTTTCTTGTTCTACTAGCAAGGACTCAATTCTCACATGTCCTTTTCGTTATTACAACCTTCTTTTTTGATGTCAAAGACCAGAAGCTACGCGCAAATTCTCATTGGATCTCGGTTGTTCTTAACAGCGATGGCTATTCATTTAAGTCTTCGGGTAGCACCACTAGATTTTCAACAAGGTGGAAATTCTCGTATTCCGTATGTACATGTTCCTGCGGCTCGGATGAGTATTCTTGTTTATATCGCTACGGCTATAAAGACTTTCTTGTTCCTATTAACAAAACATCCCCTTTTTCTTCGCTCTTCCGGAACCGGTATAGAAATAGGTGCTTTTTTTACGTTGTTTACCTTAGTTACTGGGGGGTTTCGGGGAAGACCTATGTGGGGCACCTTTTGGGTGTGGGACGCTCGTTTAACCTCAGTATTCATCTCGTTCCTTATTTACCTGGGTGCACTGTGTTTTCAAAAGCTTCCTGTCGAACCGGCTTCTATTTCAATCCGTGCTGGACCGATCGATATACCAATAATCAAGTCTTCAGTCAACTGGTGGAATACATCGCATCAAGCTGGTAGCATTAGCCGATCTAGTACATCAATACATGTTCCTATGCCCATTCCGATCTTGTCTAACTTTGCTAACTCCCCCTTCTCAACCGCTATCTTGTTCGTTCTGGAAACACGTCTTCCTATTCTTTCTTTTCCCGAATCTTCTTTAACGGAAGAAATAGAAGCTCGATAAGGAATAAGAAAAGCCAGTTCACTCGCTGAGTCTCTTTCCATCCATGGCTGAATGGCTAAAGCTCCCAACCATAAGAATAGGGCAAGTAGGTTCGATTCCTGCTGGATGCACTTGTAACCTTCATTTCAATCCTTGCTCACGTATTTGACTCCTCCGCTCAGAAATCCCTTCCATCCCGTTCGTGCTCCTTACCGAAGGATCACTCACTCCCGTCGGCTCAAAGGAAGGCTTCCTTTTTTCACCTTGTAGTTAGGGGCTGGAAGCGAAAGTCCGAACTCAAACAGGTCTTAATTCAGAACTTCCCTTAGCTGAACGGCGACAAAAGGAGACTGCAGCGTGTTCCCTAGGGGCAGCCTTAACTCTTAGCTCAGGGGCTTCTCTCGTAGCTGCTTGTCGTAATCAGGGTTAGCTCTCTTGCTTCTCGGCTCTTTAGCTGCGTCTAGGTTTGACTCTTAGCTTTTCTCTGAGTTGCCTGAGAATAGGTTTAGCTGCCCGGCGCCTGAAGGCGGGAAGGAGAACTCTGCTGCACTCGTGTTCTCTCCCCGGAACCCCTCGCAGGCTCCAGAGCAGAGCAGGAACGCGAAGCGGCGGGGACTTCTATCTTCCCTGAGAAAGTGCTTGGGTCGCCCTGATGGGCTAAAACAGGACAGCCTAGCTCTTTAGCTCTTAGTCGTTTAGCTGCTTGTAGGTTTAGCTCTGGGATCCGGAACTTCTCTTTTCCCTGATAATAGGTTTAGCTGCACAGCGCCTTCAGGCGAAAGGGCAACAAGGGCTCCGCTGCACGAGTGAGTGTCCCTTACCCAGCAAGCGGAGGTCCGAAAGGACCCGAAGCGAGCCAGAGAGCAAGCTCCGGGGAGAAAGCGTACGCTTGCTCTCCGGCAAGCTACGTGGAGAAAGGACCCGAAGCGCGCCAAAGAGCAAGCGTAGGGTCCGAAGGAGAGCAGCAAGCAATGCGGACTCTATACGCGCGCACTAGCGCGCTCCGGCTTTCGAGCCCTAGCTTGCTCTTTGGCGCGCTTCGCTTCCAGCGCCTCCGCTTGCTGGGGAGGAAGGACCGTAGGCTTGCTCTCGGGCAAGCGTAGGCGAGAAAGCCGGAGCAGCAAGCGAGAAAACGGAGCGCGCACTAGCGCGCTCCGGCTTTCGAGCCTCCGCTTGCTGGCTCTCAAGCCGGAGCAGCAAGCGGAGGTCCGAAAGGACCCGAAGCGCGCCAAAAGAGCAAGCGTAGGGTCCGAAGGAGAGCAGCAAGCAATGCGGACTCTATACGCGCGCACTAGCGCGCTCTTTCGAGCCTCCGCTTGCTCTTTGGCGCGCTTCGGGTCCTTTCGGACCGGAGCTTGCTGGCTCTCAAGCCTCCGCGCGCTAGTGCGCGCGTATAGAGTCCGCTTCGTTCGCGTCTGCGCTCTTATAAACGCCGCGCGCTCAGGAAGGGTCTTTTTCACTTCAGAAGTGCGCTCATACTACCTTTTCTCGTTCGCTAGCGCGCTTGTAGTTTTCTCGCTTGCTCTCTTTCTTTGAATTACTAGATCTGATTTACTATTCAAAAATGTCTTTTCTTTATCCGTTCGAGAAAGCTCATTCGGGATGCTTTGATCCTTCTTTCATTCTTTTATAGGGGAGTCAGTCGTCATGGAACAAGCATAACATATTTCCATTCGTGGACCGGGGGTCAACGCGCATGTCATATACGATGGAATAAGATAGATCCCATCCTAACCCCCACCTGGCTGCTCAATACCAACCATTAGAGGTGAGGAAGCCCCGCTACCTAAGGGGATAGGAACGTACTGAATCAACAGGCAGGCAGACAGGAAGCGAACGAGCACCAATTCCCGCTAATCACTCTACTCCTCCTGCGAACCATTGATGAGCCAGCCGAGCTTGGAGAGGGTGCACGAGTGATTATGTATAGCATAAAGGGGTCTACTCTATGGTGCTACGAGGTCAAAAAATCCATTCTATGGGCAAGCAAGCTACGGCGAGAATAGAATAGAAAGCCGGAGCGAGCAAGCGAGAAAACGGAGCGCGCACTAGCGCGCTCCGGCTTTCGAGCCTCCGCTTGCTGGGGAGCAAGCGAGAAAACGGAG